AATTGAAAGGTAAACACGAATCTATATATACGAAAATCATAGATCTATATATACGAATATTTATAGTCTTATATATATAATAATAATGGATAACTATAACATAGTATTTCACTAGGTGGTATATCTTTTTTTAGTTTTTTAGACAATTCAATTTTGTAATTTTATTTTTTTTTTATTGCGATTGGGTATAAACATCCACCTTCTTTTTTAAATTGTAGTGGGGTTGCTAACTCAATGGTAGAGTACTCGGCTTTTAAGAGCGACTCTATTTTTTACACATTTCTATGAAGCAATCGATTCGTCGATACTATCGGTAGAGCTTGTAAAACCACGACTGATCCAGAAAGGAATGACTGGAAAAAGTAGCATGTCGTATCAATGAAGAATTCTAAAAATATTTCATTCTTATAGGATCCAGCTCAAATTTTTGTTTGAATTTTTGGCTCGTAACAAAAAAAATTCAGTTGGGTTTGATTAATAAAGGGATAGAACTTGGTGGTTCTAATTCTAATAGGAAAACCAAAAGCATCGAGCTTTCGTTTCTTTTTTATTTGGATCATTACCCCATCTAATTGTACGTTAAAAATAGGTTAGTGCTTGATGTGGGAAAAGCTTTTCTGGTAAATGGGTTATTTTTTTTATGAGTCCTAACTATATAGCTATTTTCCATTATCTTTTGGTATTTTGGGGTAGCGATAAATGTGTAAAAGAAAGAGTATATTGATAAAGATATTTTTTCCAAAATCAAAAGAGCGATTAGGTAAAAAAATAAAGGATTCTTAATTAGCTCGTTATCCTAGAACAAAAATTAGGCGAAAAATCGATTAGAGAGAGTCCGTTAATGGGTTTTACTTGTTTTCTAGGTATCTATTTATACCTATAATTTTCTGTTTTGACCATATCGCACTATGTATCATTTGATAATCCAATGAATCTCTGATTCTTTGTTTGACCAAATAGACTTTTTGAATGGAGCAATATAAAGCATATTTAGAACTTCATAGATCTCGATACCAGGACATCCTATACCCACTTTTTTTTCGGGAATCTATTTATGGACTAGCTTATCGTCATGAGTCCTTTTTTATAGAAAATGTAGATTATAACAATAATTTTAGTTTACTAATTGTAAAACGTTTAAGTACTCGAATGTATCAACAGACTCATTTCATTCTTTTTGTTAACGATTCTAAAAAAAATACTTTTGTGGGTTATAACTATCATTTTTATTCTCAAATAATATTAGAAGGTTTTGGTATCGTCGTGGAGATTCTATTTTCTCTACAATTATTTAGCTCTTCCTTCAGGGGATTAGAAATCGTAAAATCTTATACAAATTTGCAATCAATTCATTCGATTTTTCCCTTTTTCGAAGATAAACTGATATATTTAAATCATAAGTCAGATATACGAATACCCTATCCTATCCATCTCGAAATCTTGGTTCAAATCCTTCGATATTCGATAAAAGATGTATCTTTCTTTCATTTAATAAGGTTGTTTTTTTATTACTATTCTAATTGGAATAGTCTTTTTCCTCCAAAAAAATGGATTTTTACTTTTTTTTCAAAAAGGAATCGAAGAATTTTCTTGTTCCTATATAATTTATATGTATGGGAATATGAATCTATCTTTCTTTTTCTACGTAACAAATCCTCTCAGTTACAGTTAAAACATTTTCGCGTTTTTTTTGAGCGAATTTTTTTCTATGAAAAAATAAAACATCTTGTAAAAGTATCTACTAAGAATTGTTCATATACTTTATTCTTCTTTAAGGATACTTTCATCCATTATGTTAGATATCAAGGAAAATCAATTCTGGTTTTAAAGAATACTCCTTTTTTGATAAATAAATGGAAATACTATTTTATATATTTATGGCAATGTCATTTTGATATTTGGGCTGGACTAGAAACGATCTATATAAACGAATTATCTCAGTATTCATTTCACTTTTTAGGCTATTTTTTAAGTATTCCACTAAATCTTTCAGTAGTACGAAGTCAAATGTTGCAAAATTCATTTCTAATTCAAATTGTTATCAAAAAACTTGATACAATAGTTCCCATTATTCCTCTAATGAGATCATTGGCTAAAACAAAATTTTGTAATGTAATGGGTCATCCTATTAGTAAGCCGGTTTGGGCCAATTTATCTGATTTTGATATTCTTGACCGGTTTTTGCGCATATGCAGAAATTTTTCTCATTATTACAATGGATCTGCAAAAAAAAAGAGTTTCTATCAAATAAAATATATACTTCGGTTTTCTTGTATAAAAACTTTGGCTCGTAAGCACAAAAGTACTGTGCGCATTTATTTGAAAAAATTAAGTTCAGAAAAATTATTGGAAGAATTTTTTACAGAAGAAGATCTTTTTTCTTTGATTTTTCCAAGAACTTCTTTGACTTTGCGTAGGTTTTATAGAGGTCGGATTTGGTATTTGGATATTCTTTTCAGAAACGATTTCGTCAATTATTTATAAGTTAAAATAGGTTATG